TAGAAAAAGAATTGATAGCTTGTACTTCTGTTGTATCAATTATCATTTTAACGATCAACTTCTCCCATAATGATATCTATACTACCTAGTATCGTCATAATATCAGCCAATTTCATTCCTTTAACTAACTGAGGAAGAATTTGCAAATTAATAAACCCCGGAGGACGAATTTTATATCGCCAAGGAAAAACACCCTTATCTCCTATCAGAAAAATTCCCAATTCTCCCTTTGGTGCTTCGACTCTCGTATAAAGTTCTTGCTTCGACAATTCAAAAGTCGGAGAAGGTTTTTTACTAATGAATCGATAGTCAAACTCATTCCATAAAGTATCTTTTACTCTATCAAAGCGGCGGATTTCTAAATTTTCATAGGGCCCTCCAGGAATTCCTTCTAGGGCCTGTTGAATAATTTTTATGGATTCTGTCATTTCACTGATTCGTACTAAATAACGAGCTAATGAATCCCCCTCTTTTTGCCATTGGACTTCCCAATCAAATTCGTCGTAACACTCATAATGATCAACTTTACGAAGATCCCATTGTATTCCGGAAGCTCGTAGCATTGGTCCCGACAAACCCCAATTTATTGCTTCCTCTCCACCAATAATGCCTACTCCTTCAACTCGTTCTAAAAAAATGGGATTCCGTGTAATAAGCTTTTGATATTCAGCAATTCCTGTTAAAAAATAATCGCAAAAATCCAAACATTTATCTATCCAGCCATGAGGTAAATCAGCAGCGACTCCGCCAATACGAAAAAAATTGTGCATCATTCGCATACCGGTGGCAGCTTCGAATAGGTCATATATCAATTCTCTTTCTCGAAAAATATAGAAGAAGGGAGTCTGTGCCCCAATATCTGCCATAAAAGGGCCAAGCCATAACAAATGCGAAGCTATACGACTTAACTCCAACATAATGACTCTGATATAACTGGCCCTTTTAGGGACTTGAATATTGCCTAATTGCTCTGGCCCATTTACAGTTATTGCTTCTGTGAACATAGTAGCTAAATAATCCCAACGTGTTACATAAGGCAAATATTGTATAATTGTTCGATTTTCCGCAATTTTTTCCATACCTCTGTGTAAATAACCCAATATTGGTTCACAGTCAATAACATCTTCACCATCTAGAGTAACAATGAGTCGAAGAACACCATGCATTGATGGGTGGTGAGGTCCCATATTGACTATCATGAGGTCTTTTCTAGCTGGTACAGTCATAGGTTTTTCCTGATTCATTCTTCCATGAATTGCTGAAAGCGAAAAGAAGTTCATCAAACTTTAAGCGAATAATTAAAACTAACTCTTCAAATTAATGAGTTTTTCTCTCTCGAATACCCAACTGCCCTATTAATTCTTTATAACGCGATCTATTTTTTTTTGACAAATAAGCCAGCAAGCGTTGACGTTTTCCCAGAATTTTCCGCAGACCTCTCTGAGATAAATAGTCTTTTTTGTGCAATTCCAAATGTGAAGTAAGTCTCCGTATCTTATTGGTGAAACTTACTACTTGAAATTCAACAGATCCTCTGTTTTCTTTGTTTTCTTCTTGTTCTTGCAAAATAATTGAAATAAATGAATTTTTTACCATAAAAGAATTTCACACTCCCCTTTTTACAGATATTTATTTTATTGATCAGTAATAATAATGTCAGAAATTTTAATGTAGTATACACAATAATCATAATTTCTTTATATATTCCTTATTTTATCAATTAACATTAATCAATAGAAAAATGAAAAAATATGATTGATAGAATAGAACAACAGAATATATAGGAAACTCAAAATTTGAAATCAGGGATACATATATATCCTTAACATACTCAAACGGCTCCCATTATTGGTATCAAACCAATAGCGATTCATACAAGCTAAATCTTCTAATCGATAATTAGGCCAAAAAAAGAACTTTAATTGAATTAATTCATTTTTTTTTCTGTCAATTTTTTTACTTTCATCCAAAAATTGACTCCAGTTTTTTATCTTGTTCTCCTTGCAAAATAATTGATTTTTATGCACAGCATTCTGGTTCTTTAAATTCAAATTGAAAGAAATTAGAATTCTCAATTCTCTACGACGTCTAGACGATAAAATTTTTTCAGGAACAAGCAAATCATAATTATTTTTGTTTCTATTTAAAGTTTTTCTTTTATGTCTTGAAATGGATTCATCAAAATTATTCTTAGCAACGTTTTGGGGGTTTCGGTATCTTTGATTACTCTGGTGCTTACTTTTATGAACCAATGAAATACCTATGATTTGATACATAAAAAACTGTCCGTCATTTTTTACAGATAGACGGGCAGGTTCCATAATTAATATTCCCTTTTTCGTTAATTGTGTAAGATTTAAACGCCTCCTCATTATATCCAGATTCATTTCTTTCCTTTGAATATAGGATATAGTAATTTTTCTTACATTTATGAGGCTAAGCAGGAGACCATATATCTGGATATTATTCATCATTTTTTGATTCAATTGATTCAAACGTCCAGTCCATCTTAATTGCAAAGGAAAATCTCTTTTAAGGAATATTTTTAGTTTTTCGATCGATTCTAAAAAATATTCTTCAATATTGTTTTGATTCTTTAATTCAAAATATTGTTTTGAATTTGATGGGCTAAAATTTAAAAAATCCTCATTCTCCTCTTGCTTTCTCTTGATATTTTGATTTTCACTAAAATTTTGATTTATATTCAAATTAAAAAGAAGTAAGTTGCTTGGGATAAACCAAGGTTTCTCTTTATATTTATGATAAAGTATCACAAACTCTGGAAAGAAAAAATTTTTCGGATTCGATATGAGGCGATTTAAGATTAAGAATTTTTCATTCATTCCCATCCAATCAAAAGACATTCCCATCCAATCAAAAAAGACCTTTTTGTAATTGATTTCGGAATTTGAATCGATTGGAAGATAAAAAATATGAATTTTATCCCTTATTTTGTCCTTATTAGGTTCAACTTGAATATTTGTATTAAATTTCCAACTCAAATATTTTCTATCTGTATTTTTTTCCATATATATAATATCACTTTTTCCTAGATAATTCTTGATAGGAATATTCTTGAGTATGTTAAATTCTTTATTTCTACTGGAATTTTCTTGCTTCTTATTTGTTTCTAATGATGATGATGATCTATAAATATAGGACTTCTTCTTAGTTTCAGAATGAATATATTTATATGATAAAAGATCATATCTATAGTTTTTTTTTAAATTATCCTCTTTATTTGGTAATAAATATACTTTCGAATTTTGTTTTTTTTTGTAATCAAATAATTGGTCTTTTTCATAGAAATACCATTTCCTTAAATCCTTATTTTGAGACGTATGGCATTGATTTATTCCATTTCGCCATTTTTGTGGAACTAATCTAGACCATGTAATCTGAGATAAATCGTATTGATAATGACCTCTTAACCAGTTTTTCCATGGATTCATTCCATAATTTTGAAGTTTCTTATGTCTTATTTCGGAATCAAATATTCCTTGTCTTCCAAAAAAATCCTTGATTTCATTCTTAATAAAAAAAGACGGTCCATTATATTGAAGAATAGATCTTAACTTATTAAAGTTAATAACTTGGGTTTGTGATAATTTAAAAAATACATATTTTTGTGACAAGTAAGATAAATCAAAAAAAATATGTGACTTCTGCTTACTATTTCTAAGATTATTACTATTTCTAAGATTATCAAAAGCCTTTATAGTCATAGGTGAAATCAAGTCAATTTTATTTTGTTTTATTTTATTAATCCCTTCTTGATTTGTTTCATTGTTGTGAATGTATTTTTCAAGAATTTTTTTGGTTGATTCCATAAAAAGTTGTAGAGCTATTCTGCGCATATTAATGATACATAGAAATATATCTATGTATATTTTTTCAATGAAAAATTTAACTATTAATTCAATATTTTTTCTTTTTAATATTTTCCAAATTTTTGGGAGTGATTCTCCATTATTCTTTTTATTATTTTTTTTTTTTTCTATTTGATTTCTAATTGTGTTTCTTCTATCAATTCTATGTTTTATTTCTTCTTCTGCCTGTGAATAATTTGTCCAACCTGTAGATCTATTTTGACTAAATGATTCATTAATTATTTTATTGCTAATTATAGAATCTTTTTCCGTTTGAATTTCACTTGATTCATATATTTCTCTCGGTATAAATAATGGAATTTTCTTTCCTTTTAAAAGTTCTTTTATTTTTTTTTGTAAAAAAAAAAAAGCTTTTGCTTCTTTCTTTGTTATTTTTTTTAAAACTCTTCGAACTCGAAAATTTAATTTTCTTATTTCGACTTTATAGTCTATATCTTTTAAAATGGGTTCAAAAAAGGAAGGTGTTTTTCGAGGAGGACCAAAAGGATATTCCGTTTCCATTCCCAAAATGGTTAAAAAACAAGAATCAAAATCATCTTGTTGCTTTCGATCTCTATCATAAAGTCGTAGCTTAGATCTGTTCCAAGGTTTCAAATGAAAAGGATATAGTATTTTTATCTGAAAACCCTCTCTTAACCAATTTTTAGGAAATTCTGTTTTGGAGAATTGAAGACCATTATAGCTGCACTTTAGATAAATTTCTCTATTCCAATCTTGGAAATCCTCATACCATTCCGGAGATTGCCGTAATAAAATACGGCCAATATTCTTAACTATTATCAATAAGGGTAATTTAATATATCTTCTAAAAATTGATTGAGCTAGTAACAGAACACTTCTTGATTTTTGTGCATATGGAATGTTCTCCCAGAATTCTATTGCGTCTTCCTGGTGGTTTTTTTTTATTTGGAATTGTTGATGTTGATCTAAAATTTCGAATTCTGATTTTTTACCCAACCAGTTTTTAATATTAAAAAAAAGTTTCATTAAGTCGGATATAGGAAAAGGAAAATCTTCCATTTTTTCCAAAAAAAGTGGGGAATGGGGATTTCCTTGAGACGGTCCCCAAATAACCATTTTACGCCTTTGAATGCGCATAGATCCTTTGAT